ATGATAAACATGAAAGAAAAGATTAGAGATGCCCAACTTGAATCGATCTCAATTAATCCCTCTTTACTGCTCAAAGGAGCAGTAATAGGTAGGGATGACAGGATTTGAACCTGTGACATTTTGTACCCAAAACAAACGCGCTACCAAGCTGCGCCACATCCCTTCAATTGTTCTACAATGTCATTGTAGAGAATTCCTGTCTTGTTTTCCACATCGTTATTTCCCCAATTGCTATATACAATTTCTCGGGCCATTTCGTCTTTTTGGTCTCATTTAATTAAAAATGGAATATATAAAAGTAATATATAAAATAAAGATAAAAGTAATATATAAAAAAAGAGAATATTGATTATATAATAATTATATAATAAAAGACTTATATACGTATGAAATACGGAACGGAATTCGTCGTAAAAATAAAGGGGTCTTTTTCGGGAATGCTCGGGGACGCATTTTTTTCGGTTTTAAGAAAAAGAAAATCTTATTCACCGGACCATTGTACCTTTCGATTTGAATTAGGAATTCCGTGTACAACTATAAGTGGTCCTTAACTTCATATGCATCTGATCATATATGTATTACTATTATGTATTCCAATCAAATATGTATTCCTATAAAAGAAGGAGGTTGTTCAATGCGAGATCTAAAAACATATCTCTCCGCGGCACCGGTACTAAGTACTTTATGGTTCGGGTCTTTAGCAGGTCTATTGATAGAGATTAATCGTTTTTTCCCGGATGCGTTGACATTCCCCTTTTTTTCATTCTAGTTATTGACATGGGAAGGAATAACGAAGATTCGAGCTAGAATTAAATATCTGTGATTAATCCCTCTTTTCTCTTTTTTCCTTTTTTTATTTGTTTAGAATAAGGGAAAAAAGAGAAAGAATAAAAGTGGATTCGCCAACTGCGAGACTCGGATTCAAGTTCGAATTAAATTAATTAATAATAGAGGAATGGAGGTAGAATAAAAAATAAAGTGGGTCTAGGGCAAGAGTATTATAGAAGATACTTAAATGAAATCTTGTACTAGTGAAATACTAGATACTAAAATGAAATATTGTACTGTGATTTGAAATATAGTTTTTCAATAGTTGTATATTATTTACTATATTGATTGCAGCGAAATTTTTCATAATTGAATTTCAAGTTAGTCACTTCTATTTTTTTCCTTTCTTCTTCTTCGTTTCGGATCGAAAATAGAAGCGTTGAGTCAATCAAAAATCCAAGGGAGGTTCATGGCTAAGAGTAAAGATGTCCGAATAACGGTTATTTTGGAATGTACCAGTTGTGTCCGAAATGGTGTTAATGTTAATAAGGTATCAACGGGCATTTCCAGATATATGACTCAAAAGAACCAGCACAATACGCCCAATCGATTGGAATTGAGAAAATTCTGTCCCTATTGTTACAAACATACGATTCATGGGGAGATAAAGAAATAGATCGAACCAAGCACTTGCGTGTCACCCCTTCAAGGAAAGGGAAAATGACATTATATATATAACATATATAAATATAAATAAATAAACCAAATCCTATTTCTTTATTCTATTCTAAAATTCATTTTATTTTAGATTCGACTGAAATAGGATTTTGGGGATAAGGAATAAACTAAACAAACCATGGATAAATCCAAGCGACCCTTTCTGAAATCCAAGCAACCCTTTCGGAAATCCAAGCGACCCTTTCGGAAATACAAGCGGCCCTTTCTAAAATCCAAGCGACCTTTTCGTAGGCGTTTACCCCCAATCCAACCGGGGGATCAAATTGAGTATAGAAACATGAGTTTAATTAGTCGATTTATTAGTGACCAAGGAAAAATATTAGCTCGACGGGTGAAAAGATTGACCTTGAAACAACAACGATTAATTACTCTTGCTATAAAACAAGCTCGTATTTTATCTTCGTTACCCTTTCTTAATAATGGGAAACTATTTAAGAAGAAAGCGAAACGAATTAACAAAAAATTTAATAATCGAAAGAAACGCCTTAAGAATAAATTTCATCCGAAAGATAAAAAAATTATCAATAAAGAGAAGTATTTGAAAAATCGATTCAAGAACAAAACGGAATCGCGTTAGTAACAGCGAGAAAGGCCTTTCCAGCCGAGATAAAGGTCTTTCCGGCCAATTTAAAAAGATACAGCATAATCAAAAAAAAAAATAAGAAATAGAAACAGCTTAATGATAAACTGTTTAAAATAAAAATACGGAATGTCATGAAATGAAAATGGGCGAGTCGACCGCTAGACCTACGAGTCTTAGAGCGAGAAAGAAATAGGTTTACTCTTTCTTTACTTGAATCAAAATTCCAATCCGAACTCAACCGAAGATTGAGGTTTTGCTCTAAAAATCCCAAAATCTAGATTTGATTATCGTGTCTTAAGAAAAAAAAAAAAAGAATCGGCAAAGAGTAAATCTTTTTTTATTGAATGTGTTCATTCATTTTGACTACTTTCTCATATTTTATCATATTCTATCAATTATCCATTTTGACTC